ATATCGAAAAAAAAATTCCAACCCTTTTATTTGGTGTTGAAACCATTTCTGTATTAAGCTAATACTAATAGTAGAAAGAGTACCATACTTATATCTGGACTTCAAACGGTTTAGCTTTAACCCTGTTAATGGTTCCACATTATTAGTTAATAGAGAATCAAAGTATATTTACCAATGACTCACGAAATGCTATGGTTCTAAAATTGAATTTCTTAATTTATTCAGAAGTAATTCGCGGAATCATGCACCTTTTCTTTACTAGTTATACCAAAAAAAAAGTTCAGTTGGTCGTATCCAGCTTATTCTTGAAATAAACAACTCACACACACTCCCTTTCCAAAAAAAATCAATACACCAAGTACTACACTTAGATTTATTGGATTTGTTGCAAAAATATCGGTATTAAACCCGAAACTTCCGGCGGATGACCAATACCCCACGGAAAGGAAAGAATCGGTTACATTTTTCATATGATCTCCTCTTGAGTATTCTTATAGATAAGACAAATTCTCTATATATTTTTTTTTATTGTAGCATTTTTCCTATTATTTATTTTTCTAAATACTCCTAACATAGAGTTAAAAATACATAGAGTTAAAAATAATATTGATTTCGAAAATGTAAATGTATTTGGTTTCAATTGGCAATTTCCCATAAGAATGATTCTTATTAGAATTAGATATTGAGTCTTATGTTATGTGAGTTTCGAACTATCTCGTTTGTTGCAATATTTCTTAAAAAAAGTTCCATTGGAATACGAAAATGAAAGAAGAAAGCTAATTGGTGTGCCAATTCCCCCTCCCCCAATTAGTCCTTTACATGTACATGGGCTATTGTCTGAAGGAATAAAATAAGAAATGAAATTTGAATATAATTTGAAAAAAGAAAAAGCAGGAGTAACCTCAAAGAAAGAAAAAACTATATGTATTTTTAGTTTGTAGGATTAAACAAAGGGATTCGCAAATAAAAGTGCTAATGCCACAACTAGTCCATAAATGGTTAAAGCTTCCATAAACGCCAGACTAAGCAATAAAGTACCTCGTATTTTTCCCTCTGCTTCTGGTTGTCTCGCGATCCCTTCTACAGCCTGGCCCGCAGCGGTACCTTGACCAACTCCTGGTCCAATAGAAGCAAGCCCAACGGCCAATCCAGCAGCAATAACGGAAGCGGCAGAAATCAGTGGATCCATGAGCAATTCCTCGCACCAAAACAAAAAAAAATAGTTAATGATACAATCAACCAATGAATTATGACTTACTTATTCCATGGATTTATCCAGTCAAAATTACTAAGAAACCAGAATTGAAATAATAATATTCGCGAATTATCAGAAATACCTCGATATCTCTTTTTTGAAGAACTTTCGTTCGAATCCCCTATTCCCTATATAAATTAACATATATGTCGTAGGGCAAATTTGATATATCTTTAGTTAATATCTACTTAGTTAATAGCTAATATCACATATACATGTCTTTCCCCCATAACGTAAACTAACTATTCATGTGTTGTGTTAGAGTAGGAAAAAGATCTTTTAGAGCTATTTTCTTTATTCTACAATTCCTTAATCTTAATACCGTAATATCTGTTTTACTATCTCTCGATCATATATACCTTAATTTATACCTTAATTTCGATATTTATGTTCCCTAAGGAGCTTGATTTGATACGCGTCTACATTGCTGCGGGTTAAGCTAAAAAAAACTCACTAGTCAATGGTGGCCTTCCATGGATTCTCCTATATAAGCCGCAGCTAAAGTTGCAAAAATAAGAGCTTGAATACCGCTTGTAAATAATCCAAGAAACATGACAGGTATAGGAACCACTAAAGGTACTAAAGAAACAAGAACAACAACTACTAATTCATCAGCTAATATATTTCCGAAAAGTCGAAAACTAAGGGATAAGGGTTTTGTGAAATCTTCTAAGATGTTAATGGGTAAAAGGATTGGAGTTGGTTGAATGTATTTACTGAAATAACCTAATCCCTTTTTGGTAAGACCCGCATAGAAATATGCTACTGACGTCAGTAAAGCTAAAGCAACGGTAGTATTTATATCATTTGTGGGTGCGGCTAACTCACCATGGGGTAACTGTATGATTTTCCAAGGTAAAAGAGCCCCCGACCAATTCGAAACAAAAATAAATAGAAATATGGTTCCAATAAATGGAACCCATGGACCATATTCTTCTCCAATCTGGGTTTTACTCACGTCTCGAATGAATTCAAGGACATATTCAAAAAAATTTTGACTATCGGTAGGAATGGTTTGAGGATTACGAACAGCTATAATAGCCGAAGCTAATAAGATAGTAATTACAACCCAAGAAGTAATAAGGACTTGGGCGTGGACTTGGAAACCGCCGATTTGCCAATAGAAATGTTGTCCTACTTCCACGCCGGATATAGCGTATAATCCCTTTAGTGTATTGATGGAACATAATAAAACATTCATATTATCCTATGAAAGAAATATAACTTTAAAAAGGAATTATTTTGATTTAACCATCTCTTTTTCAACTTCCTCACTTGATTTGTATATTTTTAATATCAACTAATCATACAATAGCCTCAGTTAGTTTTATCTCTTTTGTGCAATTCCGGAATCGTAACCAATTCAATAAATCTATTCTATGGAGTTTCAAAAATAATTTACACACAATTTTATTATTAATCAAGAATTTCGTATATAGCTAGAACGACCCTCGCAAATTGAAAATACTAATTTGTTAAGAATTAATCGGAGTGAAGCTATAGCGTCATCATTCGCTGGAATCGAAATATCTGCTAAATCCGGGTCACAATTTGTATCGATTAAACAAATCGTTGGAATTCCCAACATGATGCATTCTCGAAGAGCCGTATATTCTTCTTGCTGATCAACAATTATTACAATATCGGGTAACCCTGTCATATATTTAATCCCGCCCAGATATGTTTGCAAGTGAGATAGTTGTCTCTTCAACACAGCCGCATCTCTTTTCGGAAGACGGTTGAGTCCACCCGTCTTTTGTTCTGTTCTCAAGTCCCTGAACTTATGAAGTCTCGTTTCTGTAGTATACCAATTTGTTAACATACCACCAAGCCATTTTTTATTAACATAATGACAACGAGCCTTTATTGCAGCCCGTGCTACTAAATCAGCTGCTTTATTTTTGGTCCCAACAATTAAAAATTGTTTTCCCCTACTAGCTGCATCAAAAACTAAATCACAAGCTTCTGATAAAAACCGAGCCGTTCTAGTAAGATTTATAATATGAATACCTTTACGCTTTGCAGAGATATAAGGTGCCATTCTGGGATTCCATTTCCTAGTACCATGACCAAAATGAACTCCCGCTTCCATCATTTCTTCCAAATGGATATTCCAATATCTTCTTGTCATTTCTCCCCACACTTTTTCTCTTTTTTTTTTTTCTTTAAAGAGAAGAAGTACCCTAAAAATAAAAAATTGTTCCCATGGAACCTTCTCTTCGAACGGAGATTGGCCGGTGATACATGATTCAAGCCATTCAGGTTTTTTTATTCTTTTTATTTGATTCGTTATTATTTTGATTACTATTACCAAATCAAATGACTGCAACACAAAAAGCCGGGTGAATCCGCTCTTAGGAATCATTAAATCCTAGAAATGAGTGTTCTGATGTATCATGTACATTCTTTGAAATGCAAAAAGAAAAAAATTCTCTGTGGTGGAACAAAATATCTCTCATTTCCCACTCAAGTAAATTCTTCTTTTTGGTTTCAAAAGAAATGTTTTTATGTCGCCTTGAACGGTGCACTAATCCTTTGAATCCAGTACCAACGGGTATCATCCCCCCTAGAACAACATTCTCTTTCAGACCCTTCAACCAATCGATACGACCGCGTAAAGCGGCTTTTGCTAAAACTCGAGCAGTTTCTTGAAAACTCGCCTCTGATATGAAACTTTGAGTATTTAAAGATGCTTTTGTTATTCCCAATAATATGGTTCGGTACCAAATAGCTTCTTCCAAAGCACGCCCCGCTTGTTCCGCTCGTAAAACTCCAATTAATTCTCCGGGTAAAAAAACATTAGACATTCCTTCTTCTGAAACCAAGACCTTTGATGTTATTTGACGTACAATAATTTCTATATGTCTATTATGAATCTGTACACCCTGGGATCGATACACCTTTTGGATTTTATTAACCAAAGAGATACGACTTTGGGCTATAGTTAGTTCAGCACCAATCAAGAATCCCCAAGGAATTCCAAGAATTCGTGTTATACACTCGTTCCAGCCCTCAACTCTCTTTTCTAGGTTCATTGATATTGAATCAATCGAACGCACTTCTAACACTTGTTCTACTTTTGGAAGACCCTGCGTTATATCACCAGATCTTGACTTTTCATATATAAATGTAACTAATGTATCTCCTTCGAAAAGTATTTCTCCATAATGGCCATTAAGAGTTGCTTCTGGCGTGGCCAAATAAGATTTCGCCGATCTTATTACTACAGAGTCAATTTTAACATTTATAACTTGACCCGATTTTAGGTGTGGTCCATGTTTGGCTATACAGCCATTTTCACAAAAAAACTGCCCAAGGGTAATTATTATCGATTTTTTTTCACAATAATTATGATGGAGAAAGTACCAATTCAAGTTGAATGGATTCAAAAGGGGGTTACTGCATGGATTGGAATTATAACTTCTCCCGGTTTCGTCCATTAAATAATATTTAAGTAAAAAATTTTTAAGTACTTGAAAAGTCTGTTTTAAATTGTCAAGTTGGAAATATTTAGTTACCGAGATCTGATTATGGGTTTTTAAAAGGTAATAAAAATTCACAATTTGGCATGCTGTTCCTAAAGGTCCTAACGAATTCCTAATTGGAATTAGAGGATTATTTTGACTTGATTCTTTTATCCCATTGTAATGTTTTACATCGTTGAATGGGCCCATTTGAAAACAATTAGCTGATGACAAAATTATCAAAGATTGAGATTCCTTACTTCTAGTCCAGAACATATGAA